TTTTTTGAGCACTTAACCGACGAATTTCGGTGTTCAAAAAATGATTCGCAGAGAAGAGAGATTTTTGTACTTTACTGATTTTTGAGTAGAATACCATTTGAAGTGTATAAAGTGTATAAGAAGGGTTGCATTTATTAAACACGTACACGAATGGCTATAATATCCGACTTCTCTTTTATTTTAGTACCTTCTATTCGGGACAGCCCGGGTCGTCCTTTATCAAACGAAAATCTCTATTCAATGCAAAAATGAAGTAGAATAATTTTATGATAATTCCCTATCGACAACATATCTAACTAATAGTTATCTGTAATTTATGTTCTGGGGTTTACATAGACTCATATATTTTGTTATAATTGAAATTGAAAAGGATTCTTTGATTAAAAAAAATAAATACTGATTAGTTTTATCTCAATTTGTATTTTCTTATGTATGTCATTAGGAAAACACAATTTGGAGATTAAAATCTCCAGAAGCGTTCATAAATTCGAAGTAAGCATAAGCAGTCAATAGTTAATGGTTCCGATTTGTCGGCTGAAAATCCACATGTGATTTCTCAATAGAAAACCGAGAGCATTTTTTTAGCATTGTGGATTTTGAGATACTCTAGAATGAATCGAAGGAATGGATCAAATCCAAAACAAAAAAAATGAAAAATGTCAAGTACAATAAAAATTTAGTAATCCGAGAAGATTTTTGTATAATTTTGGCGGCATGGCCGAGTGGTAAGGCGAGGGACTGCAAATCCTTTTTCCCCAGTTCAAATCCGGGTGTCGCCTGATCAAACAAAAAACCCGAAATCTCTTCTTTTCTTCTGTTCTGCTGATATAACTCGGAGAATAATTCTTCGGTAGAAACAGAGGAAAGACTGTTTGTTTGATTCTAAACATTTGGTCTGAGGTTTTTCGAAAATAAAAGATTGTGAATCCTCGTTCGCATCTAGGATTCAAGGAAATATTATAATCTATTCTATAGTAGGGAGCTTTTAAGACTTTACGATTCCCTTCTATTACTATACTAAGGGACTGTCTAATGACTGGATCTTGGATTAGATTGTAGAGCCTGCTAAGAAATATGATTCTATTTAGAATTTTGTAAAGGGTTGGAAGTTGCGTTATATATGACGGACTTGCGAGATGAACGCTGGGGTATCCAATCAATATTAGATTCGATGGATAATCTTTTTTTTATAGAAAAAAGAAAGAATTTTTTTTCGATAACCCCTAGCCAAGCACCCTACCCCTCAGAGATAATCGGGAAAGGGGGTATGGATTAGGGGAAATAGAGGTCTGTACTAGATAGTGATTTATCTTTTTTAGTGATTTCTCCCTTTCCGTTTTTACTTATGAGGGTCAACAAAAAAATAGGCCTTATTATTCACATGTTCCTATTCCCTTTGGATATTTTGCTTGTGTTTAATCTTTCCCGATTCGAAATCAGAATCAGATTGGTTTATCAATAGTGTTCGGACAAAATCCCCTTTTTTGACTCTGCACCATTGATTCCACTATTATTAGTGAGGAATAATTACTTTGTATTTATAGAGATAGGAGACATAATTCACATGGATATAGTAAGTCTCGCTTGGGCTGCTTTAATGGTAATCTTTACATTTTCCCTTTCACTCGTAGTGTGGGGAAGAAGTGGGCTCTAGAAGTACTACTAAATTGAGTTGAGGAATCAAACCGTATCACTTGTTTTATAGATCGTTCTGCAACGCGTTTTGAACTATTTAAAATCAAAATATCTTCATTTCGAATTTCATTGGAGTCAAATGGAGTAATCTATGATATGAATCATACTCTTTCAATCAAAGAGATATTTGAGCGATTCCCCTGTTTGTATTTCGAAAAGAAGGGGATTCAAATGATTAGAAATTTGTAGATTGATCTATAGAATCTATCTTTATTCTAGATTCAAACTTTATAGAATAAGAGATCGATAGTATGGTAGAAAGAAGGATTCATCTATTTCTTTCTTACCATACTATCAAATTAATAGAATACTGCCGATTAAAGTCCGCTCATTTCATTTAAGTTAAGACGCAAAATTGGAATCCTTTTCATTTGACTTCGTCAATTTTTGATAAGAACTCAGAAGGAAAGTTTTATTCAAATTCATTTGAAAATTCAAATGAATTAATCATTTTGACTAACTGTTTTTACATAAATGATAAGTAGAAAGGCGGTAGGAACTAGAATGAATAGTGCAGTAGCAATAAATGCAAGAATATTTACTTCCATAATCTCATCGGTTTTTTTACTTCACAATAACTCGGGATTTAATCCCATAGAGATGATAAATCTTTCGTCTGTAAATTCAATGAATGAATTACCTCTCGATGATCTTGAATGGGATCAATATCATGAATAACAATATCTGATCTATCAAATCAACTCGTAGTTGAGACTTGAATAGTATAACATAGGAAGTTCTTTTATCCATACCAAAAAATAATTTGGATTTCTGAACCAATTAATCCAAAATTCCTTGTATTTAT